TAAGCCAATCCAAAATCGTTGTAGACCGAACCAATCATAAGTTCCCAACCATGGGTTGAATGAAATCCGATCCATAAATCAGTAACTAAAAGAATTGAAAAAGCTTTTATTGTGTCACTCAAGTTATACAGGAATTCCTGAACCCAAGAATTAAGAATAACAAGTTCTTCATTACCCAGAATACAATAACCACTTAGAATAGCGAAACAGATTATATTTGTCGATAAATTAAAAATGATATGGAGATTATACTCATCGTGTGTTTTGACTAATTGTACCGTTTCCTTGTGTATTCCTATACGAAGCTTTTGTATCTGTGTTTCAGGGTATTCCTTTATCATTTCGTCCAAGAGGAATAGTTCTTCTAATTCTATAAATTTTTCTAGAATCCTTTTCTCTTGAATATCATTCAAGAAAGTTTCAGAATGCCGGGTATTCCACCAATTAATAACCCAAGGTTCCAGACTTTTATTAAATGAAAGAGAGACCCACCAGGGCAAAAATACTATGGATACAAGATATGGGAGGGAAGTCAATGATTTTTTTTTTTTCATTTTTTATCTGTAAATTGTTAATGAATCTGCTGCATTCGTGGATTTTATCAGATATTTATCTGAACACAAATTCTATAACTAAGGTATCGTATCGAACCAATGAATCTATTCCCATTTTTGTGTAAAAATTTAGTCCTTGTATTTAGAAAAATTGAGATATCTTTATTGGGTAAATTCCAACTAATTTCATCTCCATTTGTTATTTGGTCCTGTCGATGAATACTCGAAAATCCACTAGAAGTAACGAATATGATTTGGATTTCGAAACAAAAAAATGCCTTCTCGGATCAATTAATTATTTCGAAATGTTTCACCGCCTAACCACAGTCCAGGAATAATGTAACCTATAAATTCGAAATATTGGGTCTAAAAAGATGAATTCTGTATTACGAAATAAATGTTCGAATATGTTTGATGAATGCATACTTAATTAGACTTTTTATTTTTATTAGTATAAATTATATAAAATTTTATTTAGTATAAATTAGAAATTGGGGGCTCCCTGCGCATAAAAAAAGGGTTTTGGTATAGAAAAAATGGATTTTTATTAGAGTTTAGTTGTTCCATATAAAATCTCCCACTTTTGTTTTATTCCATGTGGGTTTACCCGCTAACAGAAGGGAGAAATAAAATCTAATATGTTTTGATCAAATAAGTCTTTTGAAGAAACTTCAATTGTATTAAAAAGGGAATTAGCAAGTTCCCTACCTCATACTGAGAAAACATTAATTCTTCATTTCAAAATACTTCGATTGGTACACGCAAGAAATATGCTAATTCGGCAGCTTTTTGTTCAATTTCTCGTGGAGAAAGATTCTCATCAGTGCCAGTCAAGGGAACCGCCCCTTGGCCTCTTATTTCCATATAAAGGACACGACGAGGATAAAGACCCTCTTTAACCTCCATTCTGATGGATTGTATATCTCTCATAAGGAAACGAAGGAAAATGCGACGATTTATTCCAGGAAATCCCCAACGAAAAATACAAACAATTCCTTCTTTTCTATCAAATCGGTCATAACCACTACCTACATTCCACGCAATTGTACACCACAAATAGGAGCTAATAAATAGACCCGCGATCCCATAAAAAGACATTATGATCCCTTGCGGAAAAAAAAATATTTGCTGAGATGGAAATACGGATATAAGATTCCTACCGAGATAACTGGAAGTTCCAACCACTAAGAACCCTAATGAACCTAAAAAAAGGCTACAGGCCAAAAAAAAATTACTTGTTTTTCGAGACCCCGTTATAAGTTCTATCCAGATATGCTCTGATCGCCAGTTCATACTATACTTACTATACTAAGGTTGTATTCGATTGGAATTGAGAGAATAACCCAAATGAATTTGACTTTACTTTTCTTGACCCCCAAGTAACTCTCATCAACTAGCACTATTTTGACGGGAACTATTAGGAGTAATTAGTTAGATAAATTGACTTTATATTTAAAACTATTCGCCGATCCATTTTTAACCAGCTATACCCATATAGAATCTGCATTTATGTAGATATCGTGTATCCGTATGCATATGAGTCTCTCATTTGTGTTCGGAAAGAGCCACATATCGTACCATATTAGACTAAATAAATATTTGTATTATGATCCAGTGTTGAAATAAATTGATGAGATTTGCTCTCATCGAATCTAGACAATCTTATTTTCTTGGACATGAAGAGATAAAGAAGCCATTGCAATTGCCGGAAATACTAGGCCCACTAAAGGCACAAAAATAGAGGGTAGATCTGTCATAGAATGGGTACCTCAATTTAATATTTGTATTTTAAAGATATCTTCTGATAAGTATATCTAATATAAATAATATTAAGTAGTTAATAAGTGCAAGGAATATAGACCTGAATTAAGTGTACCTAATTCATCGTTCTACATAAATATGTATGATAATTCACTTTAATATAAAAAACTTTCCTATTCTTCTTCTTCCATCCTTTTTTATTCTTTCTCTTTCTATTTATTTATTTTTTTTACTAAGGGTATTAAAGAGTTTATTATGAGTTCGCGACTTTCACTAATCGAATCCAACAAAGCAAACGGTAACTCAATTCTATAATAAAAAATAAAAGTGAGGGTTCTTTCACTCCTTTCTATAATATATCATAGAGGGTTCTTTACACTCCTTTCTATAATATATCATATTTGAATCTTAATATTAATTATAAGATATAAGATTCAAATATGATATATTATTAATAAGATAATTAAGATATATTTATATTATTGTCTCTATTAAAATGAAATTAATACGTTAAGAAGACCAAATAAAATTCTTTTTTTATTAATGTCTTCCCTTCCCCCAATTCCTCGGAAGGAGAAACTTACTCTTTTATCTTTTTTATCCTATTGATTTATAAAGGATTCATGATTAGTAATCAGGAATAGGGATAAGATAAAAATATAGAATAATCGATCTGGAGGAAAAAATAATAATTATTCGAAACTTCCGGCTCTTACTACAAGTGGAACTTATGTCACCAAAGAAAACACCACTCTTCTTAACTTAAACTTAAGTTTTTTTTTACGATGAACTAAATACTCGTTCGCTACAAATAATTGAATTGAATCGAGTGCTATACTTTAATATATTGAATTTTTATTCAGAGGAAAGAAACCGTGGAGCTGAAATAACTCACTCAGAACACCCCTTAAAGGATTACGTGGTACGATTGGGTCGAATAAGCCCTTATGGAATGAATACTCAGCCGCTTGTGAACCATCGGGTACTGTTTTATTCAATGTTTGTTCAATTACTCTTTTACCCGCAAATGCAATGTAGGCATTTGGTTCAGCAATAATGACATCTCCCAACATACCAAAACTGGCTGTTACTCCACCAGTTGTAGGAGATGTAAGGATTGATATATAGAATAACTTTTTATTTGATTGATAATCATATAAAGCAGAAGATATTTTAGCCATTTGCATCAAGCTCAAACTTCCTTCTTGCATGCGTGCTCCCCCAGAAGCACACACAATAATGACAGGTAAAGATCGATTAGTAGCATACTCGATCAAACGGGTGATTTTCTCGCCGACTACGGATCCCATACTACCTCCCATAAACTGAAAATCCATAACCCCAACTGCTATTGGAATACCATTTAGTTGACCTATGCCTGTTTGAACAGCTTCAGTTAAACCTGTTTTTCTTTGATAAGAATCAATACGATCTTTATAAGGTTCTTCCTCTGAATGAAATTCAATAGGGTCCATAGAGACCATTTCTTCATCCATAGGATCCCAAGTGCCCGAATCAATCAAAAGTTCGATTCTATCTGAACTACTCATTTTCAAATGATATCCACACTGTTCACAAATATTCATTTTTGACTTAAAAAATTTTTTATAATTTAATCCATAACAATTTTCGCATTGAACCCATAAATGTTTGTATCTTTGATTCATATCGAAATCATTAGACTCTTCTCTTATATTGAGATCGCTGTCATTATTACTAGTTTTTATACTCGAATTCCCACTTTCACTACTTTCAGTATAAATGAAACTATAATTATAATTATAACTGTTACTGTAATAATCGGTATAACCTGAAATAGAACTATTAATACTAACTTCAAAATGAATATAACTATTAATGCAACTATTAATGTGATTATTCCAACTAGATTGAGTATCATACATGTAATGATAATAGTAGTTCTTGGACCCACTATTCAAATAACTAGAAAAAAAACTTTCTAGTTCACTCATAAACATAAAAGAACTATCATTGTCAATCTCAAAAATCTGATTTTCAATATCAAAATAGACAGAATAATTGTCACCATTACTATCTCTAACTAAAAAGGTGTCATCAGAGACCAAACTCCAAATATTCCCGATATCAAATAAATAATCAACATTACTGAAAGCATAATTGTCACTATTACTCCAACTAGGAGTGTTTTTCCCCTTATCATTTATAATGGGTTCTTCACTTCCACTGGTATTTCCAATAACATCAGAATTATCCATTGATTTACTTAGCCCACATCTATGTTCTAACTTTTTGTTAAACAACATCGAATTGAACCACCATTTTTCCATAGAGTCTTATCACCCCCTATTTGACGAGAATACAATAGATGAATAGTCATTCGATGAATAATCATTTTTTTATTATGTATATAGTCTTTTCCTCAATTATAACTATAAAGACAGGGTTCTCTCACGTCATGGACAAATTATCAAGGATAAATCGTTCTTTTTTTATTCCTATAACTAAAGAATTCATTTTCATACAATCTCATATAATTAAATAATACATTTGTATTGCAACATGGAACGAAAAAGACAATATACAGGAGGGGTAGAAGTAGCCCTTCCCTGGCTTGATCTATGGTCTGAAGCTACGCAATATAAAATGATCCACCAATAATAATAATCCCCAATAATACCAAGAATCCATAGGATTAATTTAATT